TTACTTTATTTCCTCTATGAGGGAAAAAGAAAAGTAAGCAACCCGCAAATATTGGAAAAACTACAACTATTGTTAACCAAGGAAAATAATTCGTAGTAAAAACAAGATACACTTGGACTAAAAAAACCCATGTTCGAAAAAAAAAAAAGAAATATATGGATATTTATTTTCGAGCACGAGTTTTTGTCGGTAAAAAAGAAATCAAATGTATTCAAGGGGGCTTTTATAGAACGTATCAATAAGCTAGACCCATGCTTCGAGTTGTTTCATGCCATAAATAAACTCGAACACTCAAGAAATCCGTCGGACAGGCGGATTCACATCTCTTACAACCAACACAGTCTTCCGTTCTTGGAGCCGAAGCTATTTGCTTAGCTTTACATCCGCCCCAAGGTATCATTTCTAATACATCTGTGGGGCAAGCTCGGACACATTGAGTACACCCTATACATGTATCATAAATCTTTACTGAATGTGACATTGTATCTATAATTTTTTTTAAGACTATAAATTTTCGATCGAGTAAATTTGTAAATGAATTATATATTTAGATACCAGATGAGTCAATAATTTATCAGACTTTTTATAATAAATCTACGTTCAGATTAACTCATGCGATAGGGCCAAGATACTTTGATTTTTTATGTTTTCGTAAACATGATCATGTATTACGTCTCATACAGATAATTTGACTTGATTAATATCATAATTTATCTGATAAATAAATACTACTTATTCAACAAATTCGATTGATTGATACGAGTTGATTTTCTGTTACGATAAATTGACGAAACAATAGCTGGTCCAATAGCTGCTTCAGCGGCTGCAATAGCTATAACAAAAATTGAGAAAATATTCCCTTTTAATTGGCGACTATCAAAAAAATCAGAAAATGTTACGAAATTCATATTAACTGCATTCAGTATAAGCTCAAGACACATAAGGGCTCTAACCATATTTCGGCTCGTGATCAATCCATAGATACCGATAGAAAATAAATAGGCACTTATAACAAGTACATGTTCGAGCATGATTGACCAACTCCTTATCAATTCCGATTCATTTCAATATGAACAAAAATTTAATAGATTCAATTCAATTGACAAAAAAAAAGTACAGAACAAGGGAATATATTGGGAATCGATCGAATAAAAGAATTTTTATTTTAGCCAAAAATAATCTTCAAATAGAATTGAAGGGGGATGTGTATGATAGATAACATAGAACAAAGTTTAATTTATGCTATTTCTAAGGATTTATTACTGGCGAGCCACGGCAATTGCGCCGATCAAAGCAGCTAAGAGAATGATCGAAATGAGTTCAAATGGAAGAAAAAAATATGTTGATAAATAAATTCCAATTTGTTGACTATTACTTATCAAATCTTGCTCTAGAATCTGGTTTGATCGTGTAGTCCAAATAATCCCATACCATGACGTATCTACAATAGTAGTCATTAGTGAAACAAAAATACTTGTACAAACCAGAAAAGTAAATCCACTCCCAACGGTCCAAAGATTAAAATCTTTGGAATATTCTGAACCCTTCATGAACATCACAGCAAATATGATTAAAACATTTATAGCTCCCACGTAAATCAGAAGTTGCGCAGCAGCTACAAACTGTGCGTTTGCTAGAATATAGAATAAGGATATAGAAACAAGAACCAGTCCCAATGAAAAAGCAGAATAAATGGAGTTGTTAAATAATAGTACTCCCGTACTTCCTAATATAAGACCTGATCCCAACAAGACTACAAGAAAATCATGTATCGGTCCAGGCAAATCCATTATATGTAGTAAAAAAAGAGATAAATAAATCGAAATGTTTTTCATGACCTTATTGATCTGACCAGGAAAAAAAATGGATAATCAATTCCTAATTAAATCTTAAGGGGTGTGAATTAATATTAATGTAGGTACAATTATTGGATTAATCGTAGTCTTGATCTGAAAGAGTAGAGTAGTTCGAAACTATCTATTTCGAAATAGATAGTTTCAATCAAAATAAAGTTTGAATTCTCATGAATCCATAGTGTAGGTAGTGACCAAACAAACAAAACGAAAGAAACCTCATTTCTTTAGATCAAAACGGAACCTTAGTAATTTCCAATTACTCTTTAATCAAGGGATTTACTTATTTTAGACTTAAATTTGAGGCGAATTCAAAATTGTTCTAATTGTATAATCATCAACTACTGACATTGGTAAACGACCCAAAGAAATTTGATTATAATTCAATTCGTGACGATCATAAGTAGAAAGCTCATATTCTTCAGTCATTGATAAACAATTTGTTGGACAATATTCAACGCAGTTACCGCAAAATATACAGATCCCGAAATCAATACTGTAATTAAGCAATCGTTTCTTTCGAATATCCGTTTCCAATTTCCAATCAACAACGGGGAGATCTATAGGACATACACGAACACATACTTCACAAGCAATGCATTTATCAAATTCAAAATGGATTCGACCGCGGAAACGCTCCGATGTTATTAATTTTTCGTAAGGATATTGAATAGTTACAGGCAAACGATTTGCATGGGATAAAGTAATCATGAAACTTTGACCAATGTACCTTGCAGCTCGTACTGTTTGTTGACCATAATTCATGAACCCAGTTACCATAGGGAACATATTGTAATATCTCTAAAGAATTTGATGTTTGTTTCTTTCTCTTGTTTGAGCAAGTCGTGAATATAGAATATGGTATTCCTTTACAGTGAAAAGAGTTGAAAAGAAGTTGTTAATAATAGATTACCGAGAGATATAGGTAAAAGAAATTTCCATCCTAGATTTAATAGTTGGTCTATTCTTAGTCGGGGTAAAGTCCATCTTGTTGTTATAGAAATGAACAAGAACAAATAAGTTTTAGCTAATGTAATAAAGATACTAATTGTCATTCCAAAGACTTCATACGCTTTATTTATTTCAAAAAGTTCATAACCGAATATGTATGGAATAGAGATATCCCAACCACCCAAGTAAAGAACTGTTACAAATAATGAAGAAACTAATAGATTTAGATAGGAAGCAACATAAAATAAACCAAATTTTATACCCGAATACTCGGTTTGATAACCCGCTACTAATTCTTCTTCTGCTTCTGGTAAATCAAAAGGTAATCTCTCGCATTCTGCTAAGGAAGAAATTAGAAAAATAACAAACCCGATAGGTTGACGCCACAAATTCCACCCCCAAAAACCATATTTTGATTGAGCCTCAACTATATCAACTGTACTCGAACTGTTAGATAATCATAGTCGGCAATAACATCACTGTTCTTATCGCTATTACAGAACCGTACATGAGATTGTCACCTCATACGGCTCCTTGAGGGCCATAAATAAATCTAAGGAGCGTGTCGGGATTATTTATCTTGATATGTCTTTTTTGTAGACTTTTTTGTAGAATAGTATAGGATAAAAATCTATCGTGTGTCCCCAAATTAACCCAATAGAATTCTGTCTGTTCTAATAATAAAGAAAAGGGTACTTCTGAATTGATCTCATCCTTTAATAATCAAAATTTTGATTTGTTGAGTAATAACTTAATTCTTCACTAAAATACTATTTATTATAAATATCAATAACCCATCGTTTTCAATTACGAAAAAAAAAAAGGCTATTCCATTAGTTCATGAATTCGGACACGAATTCTATCTCTATGAATAGGGATATAGTAATAGATGGAGATAAGAAAGAATAAAAAAGATTTCTTTTTTTGTTGTAATTGGATTCTTTCCATTTGTTTTTTTCGTTCCTATTCTTCTTTCTGAGAAAAAGGGGACTTACTAAATAAGGGATTATTTCGTTTCCGATAGTCATTTATTTAATGGGTGGATAGGCGCATACTCTGGATCGGAATTGTGGGGAGTACTGCCTGATCATTTCTACAAACTTAAAGCCCCAATTCGTATTCTTTTTATATTATGCATTTTGCAAAAATGTCCTTCTCTCTCTTTTGGATAATTTTGCAAATCTCCATTACTAATCCTTTGTATATCTTGGTGTTTCTAACCATCCACTCATTTTTGCTCAATCGGCCGTGTTATGGTAATACATATATGGTAGTACATACAAATAATAGTGAAAACTCAATACGGTTGATCTTTTGAGTCCGCTTCAAGACAGGATGACTAGTCAACCTATTTTGGGATAAAGGCTCTCGTACGCCTATGTTTATTTCTGCTTAATCTTATACATAGAAAATGAGACTCAATATTTTGACTGCTAATTTTGATTTATATAAGCTGTTTTCTTTCACTCATATAACTATCTGATTTAGTTCATTAATCCGATTAATGAATATAAAAATGAAGATATCTATTCAATTCACCCCTTTTCTCGAAAAAAAAAAAAGTGGGAGAAGTTTAGGTCTTAACGAATCACACGTAGAGATATTGATAATACACATAGAGTTAATGGTATTTCATAACTAATTGATTGAGCAGCAGCTCGTAGACCACCTAAAAAGGAATATTTATTATTGGATCCATATCCTGACATAAGAAGTCCGATGGGAGCAACACTTGAAATGGCAATCCATAAAAAAACACCGATATGGAGATCGGATAAAACAAGGCGATAACCAAAAGGAATTACTGAATAGCTTAGTAAAATTGATATGACTGCTATGGATGGGCCGATACTGAATAAACGAGTATCACCTCTAGATGGAAGCAGATTTTCTTTAAAAAGTAGTTTTGTACCATCTGCTAAAGCTTGAAGAACTCCCAAAGGACCAGCATATTCAGGTCCAATTCGTTGTTGTATCCCTGCGGATATTTCTCTTTCTAACCATACAATTACTAGTACGCCTATTGTGATTCCCAATACTGTAGTCAAAATAGGGACAAGCACCCATAGAATTCCATAGACTTCTTTTAAGAATTCCAATCTAGAAAAAGAATTGATATCTTGTACTTGTGGTGTATCAATTATCATTTTAACGATCAACTTCTCCCATAATGATATCTATGCTACCTAGTATTGTCATAATATCAGCCAATTTCATTCTTTTAACTAACTGAGGAAGAATTTGCAAATTGATAAAACCCGGCGGGCGGATTTTCCATCTCCAAGGAAAACCGCCCTGATCCCCTATCAAAAAAATGCCCAATTCCCCTTTTGGGGCTTCGACTCTCACATAAAGTTCTTGTTTCGCCAACTCAAAAGTTGGCGAAGGTTTTTTACTAATGAATCGATATTCAAAGTCATTCCATTCCGGAGACCTTCCTCGATCAAAACATCGTATTTCTAAATTCTCATAGGGCCCCCCTGGAATTCCTTCCAAAGCTTGTTGAATTATTTTTATGGATTCCGTCATCTCACCAAGTCTGACTAAATAACGAGCTAATGAATCTCCTTCTTTTTGCCACTGAACTTCCCAATCAAATTCGTCATAACACTCATAATTATCAACTTTACGAAGATCCCATGGTATTCCGGAAGCTCGCAGCATTGGTCCTGATAACCCCCAATTTATTACTTCTTCTCCACAAATAATGCCTACTCCCTCAACTCGTTCTAAAAAAATAGGATTTTGGGTAATAAGTTTTTGATATTCAGCAACCTCTGTCAAAAAATAATCGCAGAAATCCAAACATTTATCTATCCAGCCATGAGGTAGATCAGCCGCGACTCCCCCGATACGAAAAAAATTATGCATCATTCTCATACCGGTGGCTGCTTCGAATAGATCATATACTAATTCTCTTTCTCTGAAAATATAGAAGAAGGGAGTCTGTGCGCCAATATCCGCCATAAAAGGGCCAAGCCATAACAGATGAGAAGCTATACGACTCAACTCCAACATAATTACTCTGATATAGCTGGCTCTTTTAGGTACTTGAATATTTCCCAACTGTTCTGGACCATTTACGGTTATTGCTTCTGTGAACATAGTAGCTAAATAATCCCAACGTGTTACATAAGGTAGATATTGTATAATTGTGCGGTTTTCTGCAATTTTTTCCATCCCTCTGTGTAAATAACCCAATATTGGTTCACAGTCAATAACATCTTCACCATCCAAAGTAAGGATGAGTCGAAGAACACCGTGCATTGATGGGTGGTGAGGTCCCATATTGACTACCATGAGGTCGTTTCTTGTAGCTGGTCCATTCATAAGTTTTTCCTCGATTCATTTTTCCATGAATTGCTGAAAATGAAAATAAGTTCATAAAAATTCAAGATCTAATAAATCAAATAATTCAAAATGACTTTGTTAAATTACTGCGTTTTTGACTCCCGAATATCCAATTGATTAATTAATTCTTTATAACGCATTATATTTTTCTTTGATAAATAAGAAAGTAATCGTTGGCGTTTTCCCAGAATTTTACGTAGACCTCTTTGCGATAAATAGTCTTTTTTGTGCAATTTCAAATGTGAAGTAAGTCTTCGTATCTTATTGGTGAAACTGAATACTTGAAATTCAACGGATCCTCCATTTTCTTTTTTTTCTTCTTGCGAAATAACTGAGCTGAATGAATTTTTTACCATAAAATGAAATTTCCTTCCCCTCCTTTTTTTCTTTTTTTTTTTTTTTTTATTATTATTGATCAGTAATAATAATGTTACTCATTTTAATTTGATATACACAATAATCTGAATTTCATGAAGAATTTCTATTCTTTTTTTTTTTAGCAATCCAATTTTCAAAATTGGATTCAGATAGGTATACAAAAGGATGGTATATTTCTGCACGCACAAAAAATATTTCGACTTAAAACTTAAATTTTAATTAAATAAGAATATTTTCTTGATTCATTTCTAAATCGAATAGATACGTCATTGAATTCAATTTCAATTAATATAATCTAGCAGAATGTAACACAGTGCCATATGTGTATTTCTTTGTCTTCATATACCATATACGGTACGAGAAATATAGAAAAAATGTAGCATTAACGAATTTTCAATTGTGGATACATATGGATCCTTAGCATACTAAAACGACTGCTATTATTGGTATCAAACCAATAACGATTCATACAAGCTAAATCTTCTAATCGATAATTGGGCCAAAGAAAGAGCTTTAATTTATTTAGTTTATTTTGATATCTATCAAGATGTTTGTTTTTATCTAAAACTTGATCACGAGTTTTCACCTTATTTCCATTGTAAAATGCTGCATTTCTATGGATACCATTTCTATTCTGAGAATTGAAACAAATTAAAATTCTGAACTCTCTACGACCTCTAGGGGATAATATCTTTTCCGGAACAAGCAAATCATAATGATTGTTGGCTCTATTTTCATTCGTTTTTTGATGTATTGCAATGGATTCAGTAAAACTCTTCTTATCAGGATAGCCTCTTTGGTTATATCTTTGATTAATTTGGTACTTATTTTTATGAACTAATGAAATACCTATGGTTTGAGACATAATAAATTGTCCATCATTTTTTACAGATAGACGAACCGGTTCGATAATAAATATTCCCCTTTTCATTAATTCTGTAAGAGTTAAATCCTTCTGAACTATCAGAATATCCAGACTCATTTCTCTCCTTTGAATAGAGGATATAGCAATTTCTCTGGGATTTATCAGTCTAAGCAGGAGACAATATACTTTGATGTTATTGATCATTCTTTGATTTAAGGAATCATCCCATCTCAATTGAAAACGAAAATATCTTTTTAGGAAGAAATCAAGCTCCGCTTCCGTGGTTTTCTTGTATTGCTTTTTATTTATACGTTTTTTCCCATCTGCTCCTGCGGAATCTTCTTGAACATATTTTTTGTGGTTTGAGAGAGCTGATTCAAGATCCTCTTCGGCCACAGATTCCTTTTCTCCTTTATTTCTATTTTCTAATTCAAGAGTTTTTTCCTTCGCTAATATCAAAAGAGAGCTTTGTTTCTTTCCAATTCGTTTTTTATTTTTACTAATCATTTCATTTACATTCAAATTGAAAAGAAGTGATTTGATTGGTATGATCCACGGGTTAATCTTATATGCATTATAAAGTATCAAAAATTCTGGAAAGAACCAAAGTTCCAGATTCGATATGGAACTATTTAGTATTTCTTCATTCATTCTCATCCAATCAAAAAATATTTTTTTTTTTTTGTTGGATGGGTGGATGTCTTGATCTTGATTAATTGTGAGATAAAAATAATCTTTCTTATCGATTTTTTCAATTATTTGAAAATTATTAACCCCAGTTTTAGTATTTTTATTACTGTTTGTGTCAGCCTCAATATTCACCCAAGCTCCAATATCGGCCTTATTTTTAAGACAAAAATGCAGCATTCTCCAATCAAAATATTTTCTATCCGGATTTTTTTCCAGATCTATAATATAATCTTCTACTAGATAATTATTCATAGGGATACCTGTCAGTATATCAAAAAATTTCCATTTATCCGTGTTGTACTTATAGGAAATTTCTTGATTATTTTTTACTTGTACTGGTAATTCATAAATATATGAATCTTTATTATCTTCATAATTAATGGATTTATATGATAAAAGATCATATATATATTTTTTTTTTATATTATCTTTTTTATTCAGTAATGAGTAGTGTATTTCAAAATTATTTTGTTTTTTGTAATCAATTAATTGGTTAAAATCTTCATTTTTGGTCATACGATCTTGATTGACTCTATTTCGCCATTTTTGTGGTAGTAATTTGGACCATTTAATCGGATATAAATCGTAGTGATAATGACCCCTTAACCAGTTTTTCCAGTGATTCATTCCAGAATTTTTAAGATTCTTCTGTTTTAAGTCGGAATGTAATATGTCTTGTGCTCCAACAACGTCAACAAAATAATCCTGTATTTCATTCTTAAGAAAACGAGATGTTCCGTGATATTGAAAGACGGGTCTTAACTTAGATAAGTTAATAAGTTGTGTTTGTGATAATTTGTAAAATAAATATGCTTGCGACAAGTACGATAAGTCCGAAAAGATCTTTTCATTCTTATTACTAATATCGGAAAGTGACTTTTTTATAGTTGAAATAAAGTGAATTATACTTTGATTTGTTTTATCAATCGTTTCTTGATTTGCTTCATTATTGGAAATGTATTTAGGAATTTTTTTTTTTATTGAATGACTAAAAAGTTGTACATTAAGCCTCGGGATATTAATTATATGTTGAAAGATATCTATATATATGTTTTCAACGAAAAATTTTATAAAATGATGCGATTTACGAATTAATCGTACATTTCTTTTTTTTAATATCTTAAAAAGATTTTTTTCAGATTCTAATATTTTATCATCATAACTGATTTTGTTAGGACTAATATCTATTTCGGGATTTAGAAACTCTTTTTTCGTGTCTTTTTTAATTTTTTCAATTTGTTTTAGTATTGTGTTTGTTCTCTCAGTCAGATCTTTCGTTTTTTTTTCTCTCAATGAAAAATTTGTCCAATCCATAGATCGAATTATAATGGACGAGCTGTGGATCATTCGATTACTTATTAGCGAATTTTTTTCTTTTTTAGCTTCATTCAACTCGTATATTTCTTTCAATTCAAATAATAGAATTGGGTTTCTTTGTGAAAGTTCTTTTAGGATTTGTTTGATAAATAAAATATTTTTTATGACCCATTTTTTTGTTTCTTTTGAGATATTTAGAAACAAGTTTGTTTTTTCTTTTAAAACTCGTAGAAGTATAAAACGCTTTTTTTTCCATTTTTTCATTTTTTTTTCGAGTTCTTTTATTAAAATGGGTTCAAAAAACGAAAGTTGTTTTCGGGGAGAACCAAAAGGCAGTTCAGCTTCCATTCCCCAAACTGTTAAAAAACAAAAATCATTTTTTTGTCCTTTCCCTTTCTTTTTTATTGAATCTTTATTAGGGGATTGTAACCTAGATGTGTGCCACGGTTTCAGACGAAAAGGAAATAAGATCTTTATTTGAATACCGTCTGTTAACCAGTTTTTTGGAAATTCTTTTTCTGATAATTGAACACCATTATAGGTGCATTTTACGTGCATTTCTTTATTCCAATTTTTAAAATCCTCGGACCATTCG